ATGTAATACAAAGAATTAAACTTAAACTTTAGATTTCAAAAAACTATATGCATCAAACATTTTATTACAAAAAAAATATTAAAATAATTCTATTTTAACTTTTAATTAAATAAATAAAGTGCCTGAAAAAGGATTACTATGATATAGTAAAACATGCAATTTAAAGCCTTTATTAAAAAGATAAGCTAAACCAAGCTTTCAGGTTCATACCCTGAATATAGGATTAATTATCCTTCTTTTTAATATGAATTAATTCAACTAAAATATTTTTTATTATAACAATAATATCAAGAATTATTTTATCAATATCATCAAATTCAATAATTATAATTTGAATAATAATTGAAATTTCAAATATATCATTTACACCAATTATAATAACAAAAAATATAAAAAACTCAGAAAGAATAATAAAATTCTTTCTTGTTCAAAGAACATCATCAATAACTATATTATTCTCAATAATAATAATATTATTAAACAATAATAATTATGAATTAATTATAATAATATCAATAATTATAAAAATAGGTGGAGTACCTTTTCATAATTGAATAATTGCTATAATTAAGGGTATAGAATACAATAGAATAATAATCCTATTAACTATAATAAAAATTCCAACAATAATTATATTATCAATCTTAAATTTAAAAATAAATATTATAATTGTATTATCAATAATTATACCAACTATATTAATAATAAACGAAAATTCAATAAAAAAAATATTGTCATTATCATCAATATTTAATTTAAGATTATTAATATTTTTAAGAACAAATATTAATATATGAATAATATATATAATTATTTATTCCATTTTAATGAAAATAATAATTGAACAACTTAAAATAAATAAAATTAAACAATTAAATCAATTAATAGTTAATGCAAAAATAATAACAAAGACAGAAATTTGAATTTCAATAATATCATTAGGAGGAATACCCCCTCTTATAGGATTTATAAATAAACTAATAACAATTAAATTAATAATTAAAATAAAAGAAATAACAATAATTTTAATTTTAATATTATCATCAACAATAGTTTTATATGTTTATATAAAATATATATTTTCATGTATAATATTTTACTTATCAATAAATAAAACAAAAAATAAAATAATATTTAATAAAATAAGAATAATATTACCAATTAATATTTTAATTACACCAATAATAATTTCAATAAAATTATTTTATTAAGATTTTAAGTTATATAAACTATTAACCTTCAAAGTTTAAAATACATTAAGTAAATCTTAAAATTAATACCATTAATTTTGCAAATTAAAATTCTAAATAAACTATAAGATTTAAAAAATATTAAGAGAATTTTATTCATAAATAAACTTACAATTTATTACCTAAGCTTTTCAGACATCTTAATTTTTTAAAAAATGAATAAATGAATATTTTCGACTAACCATAAAAATATCGGAACACTTTACTTCATATTTGGAATATGATCAGGAATATTAGGAATAATATTAAGATTAATTATTCGAATAGAATTATCAACAGTAACAATATTATTAAATAATAGACAAACATATAATGTAATCGTAACATCACACGCATTTATTATAATTTTTTTCATAGTAATACCAATTATAATTGGGGGATTTGGTAATTGATTAGTACCAATTATAATTGGAGCACCAGATATAGCTTATCCTCGAATAAATAATTTAAGATTTTGACTTTTACCACCATCAATTACTTTAATAATTGCAAGATCAATTACAGAAATAGGATCAGGAACTGGATGAACAGTTTACCCACCTTTATCTATAAATTCAGCACATTCAGGACCAAGAGTAGACTTATCAATTTTCTCATTACATATAGCAGGAGTATCTTCAATTCTTGGAGCAATTAACTTCATTTCAACGATTATAAACATGCGAAGAATAGAAATAAAAATTGAACAAATACAATTATTTGTATGATCAGTACTAATTACTGCATTCCTTTTAATCATTTCACTTCCAGTTCTAGCAGGTGCAATTTCAATACTTCTTACAGATCGTAATATAAATACATCATTTTTTGATCCAGCTGGAGGGGGTGATCCAATCTTATATCAACATTTATTTTGATTTTTTGGTCATCCTGAAGTTTACATTTTAATTTTACCAGGATTTGGAATTATCTCACATATTATTAATAAAGAAACAGGAAAATCACAATCGTTTGGATCATTAGGAATAATCTATGCTATAGTATCAATTGGAATTTTAGGATTTGTAGTATGAGGTCATCACATATTTACAGTAGGAATAAACGTTGATACACGAGCATATTTTACATCAGCAACCATAATTATTGCAATTCCAACAGGAATTAAAGTATTTAGATGATTAGCAACAATATTCGGATCCAATTTAAAAAAAACTATCTCTTTAATATGAGCATATGGTTTCGTATTTCTATTTACAATTGGGGGATTAACCGGAATAATACTATCAAATTCATCAATTGATGTAATTATACATGATACTTATTATGTGGTAGCACATTTCCACTACGTATTATCTATAGGAGCAGTATTTGCTATTATAGCAGGATTTACTCAATGATACGAATTATTTACAGGGTTAACTTTAAATAACAAGTGAATAAAAAACCAATTTATAACAATATTTGTAGGAGTTAATCTTACATTCTTCCCCCAACATATATTAGGATTAAACGGTATACCACGACGATACACTGATTTTCAAGACTCATTATTAATATGAAATATTTTATCCTCAATAGGAAGAATAATTTCATTAATTAGTATTATAATATTAATTTTTAACATTTGAGAAAGAATATTATCTAAACGTATTCCAATATTTCAATATAATAATAATTCATCAATTGAATGATTACAAAAAATACCACCACAAGAACACTCATTTTATGAAATCCCATTTATAACAAAATTTTAATATGGCAGAAAAGTGCAATGAACTTAAAATTCATGTATAAATACATTGTATTTTATTAAAAATACAAAAATGAAAAACACTAAATTTTAATGACCCACTTTCACCTACTATAGAACAAATAATTATATTTCATGACCATACAATAATAGTTATTATAATAATTACAACAATAGTATTATACACTATATTATTCATTTTAAAAAACAAAATAACAAACTTAATAATTCAACAAGAACAAATAATAGAAATAATTTGAACAATTCTACCAGCTATATTCTTATTTATTGTAGCAATTCCATCAATTAAAATCCTATATTTAATTGAAGAATTATCAGAACCAATAATGACATTTAAAACAATTGGACATCAATGATTCTGATCATATGAATATTCAGATTTTAAAAAAATTGAATTTGAATCATATATAAAACCAAAAAATATAAATTATATTCGAATAATAGAAACAGACAACCGAATAGTATTACCTATACTTACTAAAATTCGAGTAATAACTACATCAACTGATGTAATTCACTCATGAACAATCCAATCCCTAGGGGTTAAAATCGATTCAATACCAGGACGTATAAACCAAAGAAGAATTTTCATTTCACGACCGGGAATTTATTTTGGTCAATGTTCTGAAATCTGTGGAACAAATCACAGATTTATACCAATTATAATTGAATCAATTAATATAAAATCATTTATTAAATGAATAAAAAAATTTTCATTAAGTTTCTTAAAGCCAAGAATTGGTCTCTTAAACCAAATTATAGTAAACTAGTAATTACTCTTAATGAAAAATCTAGTTTAAATAAAAATATTAATTTGTCAAATTAAAGTTACAAAAGTGATTTTTGAATCCACAAATAGCACCAATATGATGATCAATTTTAATAATTAAATTTTTATTATCAATTTTAATAATAATAACAATAAATTTTTTCTTTAAAAATAAAAAATTATTATCTAAAAAAAAAAAAATTAAAATAATAAAATGAAAATGATAATAAACTTATTTTCTACGTTTGATCCATGCACAGGAAAACTTTCATTAAATTGAATTAGAACTATTATATTTATTTTAATTATCCCTAAAAAATTCTGAAAAAAAAATAACATAAATCAAAATTTAATAAATAAAATTTTTAAAAAACTTAATGATGAAATTAAAATAAATACAATATATAAATCAATTAAACTTATTATAATAAGAATAATTATATTAATTTTAACTAATAATATAATAGGTATTCTACCATACGTATTTACATCAACTTCACAAATTAACTTTGCAATATCATTATCTCTACCAATATGAACTTCATATATAATATTTGGGTGAAAAAAAAATACTAAGTTAATATTAACTAATATATTACCCAAAAATACACCATTATTAATTATACCATTAATAATTATAATTGAATTTTCTAGAAATTTAATTCGACCAGCATCATTAGCTATTCGACTTTCAGCTAATATAATTGCTGGACATTTAATAATAAGATTATTAGGAGAAAAAAGAATTATACTTATTATAATAATAATAATTTTGATAATATTTGAAATAGCAGTAGCTGTAATTCAATCATATGTATTTACAACATTAATAACTTTATATTCAAGAGAAGTATAAAAATGAATAACCATAAATTTCATATAGTTAATAACAGACCATGACCTGTACTAATTTCATTTAGAATACTATTATTAACAACTAGAGCAGTTGTATGAATACATAAAAATAATCCATACATACTAATTATAAGATTAATTTTAACTATTATATTATCATCTCAATGATGACGAGATATTATTCGAGAATCAACATTTCAAGGAATCCATAATAAAAAAATCATTAAATTAATAAAATGAGGAATAATAATATTTATTTTATCAGAAATCATATTTTTCATTTCATTTTTTTGAACATTTTTTCACATAAGTTTATCACCAAGAATTGAAATAGGATTAAATTGACCACCAATAGGAATTGAACCTATGAAACCAATAAATATCCCACTTTTAAATACAGTAATTCTTATATCATCAGGAGTATCAATCACATTAGCACACAATTTTATTATAAATAAAATACTGAGAAAAACAATTAAAATAATATGAATTACTATCTTTTTAGGAGTATACTTCTCAATTATTCAATTATATGAATATATAGAGTGTAGATTCTCAATCTCAGATTCAGTATTTGGATCAACATTCTTTTTAATAACAGGATTCCATGGAATCCACGTAATCATTGGAACAATGTTCCTAATTGTAAGAACAATTCGACTAAAAATATTACATTTTACAAAAAATCATATAGTAGGGTATGAAGCATCAGCCTGATACTGACATTTCGTAGATATTATTTGATTAATATTGTATATTTCAGTATACTGATGAGGTATATAATTTTAAAATTCATTTATTATAAAAAGTATATAAAGCTTCCAACTTTAAGGTTTAATTTAAAATGAATAATAATATTAATCATATTATTTTGTATAATAATAATTTTATTCTTAATAATCTTAGTTATAATTATTTTATTCATTTTTAAAAAAAAAAAAAATAACCTAAATAAAATATCACCATTTGAATGTGGTTTCAACTCAATAACAAGAAAACGTATTCCATTTTCAATTCACTTCTTTAGAATTTGTATATTATTTCTAATTTTTGATATTGAAGTAATTATTATTATACCTTTAATTATATCAATAAAATTCTCAATAATAAAATATTGAATAATAACATCAATTTCATTAATTATTATTCTAATTATAGGACTATATCATGAATGAAAAAATGGAATACTAAAATGAACAAAATAAAAATTTAAGAGTTATAGTTAACTATAATATCTAATTTGCAATTAGAAGGTGTTTTAAACTAACTTTAACATTGAAGTAATAAATTACATTTAGTTTCGACCTAAAAATTAGAGAAAATACTCCATGTTTTAATTGAAGCCAAAAAGAGGCAACTTATTGTTAATAAGAAAATTGATTTAAATCCAATTAAAAGGGAATATGAAAATAAAATAGCCGCTAACTAATTTTATAAGCGGTTAAAATCCGTTTTTCCCTTTAAATAATTCTTATAGTTTAATAAAAACACTTTATTTTCAATAAAGAAAAAGAAATAAATTCTTTAGAATATGTCTTTAAAATAAATACCATGGTATCTTCAGAACCAAATTCTTATAATTAAACTATAAAGACAAAAAAAAAAAAAAAAAAAAAAAATAAAAATAAAAATATATAAATTAAACCTATTTTTAGAAAACAAATAAAAAAAATAATTAAAATTTAAAATAAAACACTTTAAACTAAAAAAAAAATAATAATCCCCCCAACTCAATAATCTATATCTAAAATTATAAAAAAAAAAATAAAAATAATAATAAAAAAATCATAAATATCTAGATATATTAATTATTATACCAAAATTATAATAATAAATTATATTAAAAAAATAAAACCTTATTAAACAAAATTCATAACCTAAAAAAAAACCAATTAAAATAAATAATAAAGTTATTAACTTTATTAAAAATGGAAAATATAAAAAAAAAAGATTAAAATCTAAAATTCAAATAATAAAACAACCAAAAAAAATAGATATAATAGAAAGAATAAAAATTCTAATCTTCATTAAATTAAAATAATCATAAAAACTTATATAACAACCAATATTAAATGAACTAATAAAACAATAATAAAATAAACGAACTGAATAAAAACAAGTTATACCAATGGAAATATAAAAAATAATATATAAAAATAAACTATACACACTAAATCTAAACAACTCAAAAATTAAATCCTTAGAAAAAAAACCAGACAAAAAAGGAATACCACACAAACAAATATTTGAAATATTAAAACAAGAAGAACTAAAAGGCATTATTAATCTAACTGAACCTATATAACGAATATCCTGATTATCATTTATATAAAAAATAAAAATTCCTGAACATAAAAATATTAAAGACTTAAATATAGCATGTCTAATTAAATGAAAAAAAGAAAAATCAGGGAAACCTATAAAAATTCTAAATATTATTAGACCTAATTGTCTTAAAGTTGAAAGAGCAATAATCCTTTTTAAATCAAATTCATAAATTGAACAAAAAGAGGAAAATAAAACAGTTAAGATTCTTACTATAATAAGAAAAGTATTAAAGAAAAAAATATTAGAATAAAAACGAATAAGTAAATAAACACCAGCAGTAACAAGAGTGGAAGAATGAACAAGTGAAGAAATAGGTGTAGGAGCAGATATAGCTATAGGAAGTCAAGAAGAAAAGGGAACTTGAGCACTTTTAGTAAAACTAGAAAATAATAATAATATAAAAATACTAAAATTATAAAAATCTAAATAAAATAAAAAATGCCAAGAACCATAAGAAATTAATCAACAAGAACAAACTAAAAGACCAAAATCACCAATTCGATTTGTTAGACAAGTAATTATACCAGATAAATATCTCCTTATTCTTATATAATAAATAACTAAACAATAAGAAACTAAACCTAAACCATCTCAACCAAGTATAATTCTAATTAAGTTAGGACTAATAATCATTAAAATTATTCTAATGATAAAAATTAAAAGAATAAAAAAAAATCGATAAAAAGAATAACTTAAATTACCTATATAATTATATCTATAAATAATAACTATTCTAGAAATAAGTATAACAACAGAAATAAAAACTAATCTAATTTTATCCAAATAAATTAAATAACTTAAATTTAAACTATTATGATTATAAATAGTATATTCAATAAATATTACATAAGAATTTAAGGTTATATATAAAAAAAAAAAAAAAAAAAAAAAAAAGAGAGAGAGGAAAAAAATCGATCAAGAATAGTAAATATATTTAATCAAAATCTAAAGAAAACATCTAAGGAACCACAATCCTTAATTTTTAATATTTAAACTATTTAGATTATTTAAAATAAAATAAATATAAAATAAAAATTAAATATAAATAAATAAAATATATGAAAAAAAATAATAAAATAAACCCTTAAATTACCTAAATGAAATCTATAAGAAAAATAATTATTACCATGATTAATATATCTAAACATATAAAAATTAAAACAAGAAACAAAAAAAAAAATAAAAAATATATAAAAAAAAGAAACTTCACTATAAGAAATTATTCTTATTATAATAAAGAATTCACAAAAAAAGTTAACTCTAGGGGGACATCTTATATTAATTGAACAAAAAAAAAATCAAAATAAACTCAAAGTAGGATAATAAATTATTATGCCCTTTATAATATAAAAACTTCGTCTATTAATAAATTCATAATAAAAACTAGCTAAACAAAACAATCCAGAAGAACAAAAACCATGAGAAATCATTATTAAATAAGAACCTAAAATTCCATGATTAAAATAAGTTATTAGTCCTATAATACACATTCCTATGTGTGAAACAGAAGAATAAGCAATTATAAATTTTAAATCAGATTGAATAAGACAAACATAAGAAACAAAAAACGAACCATAAATTGATATACTATATCAAATATATCCATAATAATAAAAAAGTTCTTCAAAAATAAATATAAAACGAATTATTCCATAACCACCTAATTTTAATATTAAACCAGCAAGAACTATAGAACCGAATAAAGGAGCTTGAACGTGAGCCCTTGGTAATCAAAAATGAAATATAAATAAAGGTAGCTTAACTAAAAAAGAAAAAATTAAGCAAAAATTAATATATAAAGATATATTTAAATTAATAATTAAATCAAAGAATAATCTATTTTCAAAATTATATCAAACTATAAAAATTAACAAAGGCAAAGAAGAAAATAAAGTATAAAAAAATAAATAAAAACCAGAAATTAAACGCTCAGGCTGATAACCTCATCCAAAAATTAATATAAGTATAGGAATTAATCTAAATTCAAAAAAAATATATATATAAAGTATATTTATTCTAAAAAATACAAACAATAATCTAAGTAATAAAAAATTACATACAAAAAAAAAACAAGTAATATTAATTAGATTAAAAGAGAGAAATATAAGAATAAAAATAAAAAATATTAAAAATAATATTCAGAAAGAATAAAAATCTAAACCATAAAAATAACTAATAGAACAAAAAAAAGAATAAAAATTTAACTTTATTAAGATTAATAAAATTAAAATTATAATAAATTGACAAATAAACAAATTTAAATACAAAAAAAAAAGGATCATAGAAAATAAAATAAAAATAATTATCATATAAATATTGAATTTAAAAAATTATTGCCATAGAACCGAATAAAATAAATTAAACAACTAAGTCCCAATACACCTTCACAAACTAATATAACTATAAAAATAATATAAATATATATAGAAAAAAAAGATAAACATAAAAAATAATAAGATAAAAATAMTAAACTAATTATTATAAATTCCATTATTATTAAACATAATAAAATATGTTTATGAACTAAAAATAAAGAAATAATTCTTATAATAAAAATATAAACAAAAAAAATACTCATTAGTATTAAAGTTTTTATAGTTTAAAAAAAACATTAATTTTGTAAATTAAAATTAGATTCCCTTAAAAACATCAACAAAAGAAAAATCCATCTTAATTACCCAAAAATTATATTTTAAAATAAACTATTTGTTGATATTAAAATTTTAATTATAAAATTAACAATTATTAATTCAACCATACTAATTTTCTTAAAAAATCCAATATCAATTATAATTATTATAATCATAAAAACTTCAATAATTAGAATATTAATAAACTTAATATCAGTCTCTTCATGATTTCCTATAATATTTTTCTTAATAATAGTAGGAGGAATTCTAATCATTTTTTCTTATATAACTAGAACAGTTTCAAATGAAAAATTTAAATTTAAAATAAATATTACTATATTATTGTTATTAATAACTATGCCAATAGAAACAATAATAATAAATGAATTAATTCAAGAAAAAGAATCATTTATAACAAAAATTGATTTAATTAAAATATCAATATCAAAATTATATAATTTTAAATCTATTCAAATATCAATATTAATAATTTTTTACTTATTTGTAACAATAATTATAGTTTCTAAACTTATTATAAAAACTATAGGACCATTACGAAGAAAAAATTAATGAATAAACCCATACGAAAAAAATACTTAATTAAAATAATTAATAATTCAATTATTGATTTACCAACACCTATTAACCTATTTTCATGATGAAATTTTGGATCTATACTAGGATTATGTTTAATAATTCAATTAATTTCAGGTATTATTTTATCAATACATTATAACCAAAATATTGATTTAGCATTTAATTCAGTTGATCATATTATACGAAATGTAAATCAAGGATGATTAATTAAATATGTACACGCTAATGGAGCATCAATATTTTTTATATGTTTATACATGCACGTATGACGTGGAATATATTATGGATCATACAAAATAACATCAACATGAAATATGGGAATCATAATTATATTTATATTAATAGCAACAGCATTCCTAGGATATGTTTTACCTTGAGGGCAAATATCATTTTGAGGAGCAACAGTAATTACAAACTTATTATCAGCTATCCCCTATCTAGGAASTGATATAGTTAAATGAGTATGGGGTGGATTCTCAGTAAGAAACGCTACTATTAATCGATTCTTCTCAATTCATTTTATATTACCATTTATTATTATTTTAATAGTAGTATTTCATTTAATTTTACGTCATAAAACAGGATCAAATAACCCATTAGGTATTAATTCAAACATTGATAAAATTCCATTTCACCCATATTACTCAATTAAAGACATTATAGGATTTTCAATTATATTATCAATATTTATAACAATAATTATATATAAACCACTAATATTATCAGACCCAGATAATTTTACACCAGCAAACCCTATAGTAACACCTACTCACATTCAACCAGAATGATATTTCCTATTTGCATATGCGATCTTACGATCTATCCCTAATAAACTAGGGGGGGTAATAGCTTTATTATCATCATTAATAATTTTATTTTCAATAAAATTTACACACTTATCAAAATTCAAATCAATAACATTTTACCCTATTAACCAAATTATATTTTGAACATTAATTATAAACCTTATTATATTAACTTGAATTGGAATAAAACCAGTAGAAATACCATACCTTTATTCAGGAGAATTACTTACAAAAATATACTTCTCATTTTATATTATAAATCCAATCCTTATAAAGGTATGGGATAAAATAATTAATTAATAAGTTACTTAGCTTATAAAAAGCATATATTTTGAAAATATAAGAAAGATAAAATTTAGTAACTTAACAAATTTTTATGATAAATAATTATACACTTCAAAAAAAAAAAAAAAAAAATATAATTTAAACTTAAAGGTAAGTAACATTTCCAAGATAAATATATAAGTTTATCATACCGATAACGAGGAAAGGAGGAACGAATTCAAATATAAAAAAAACATAATAAAATAATTTTTAAAAAAAAAAAATACTCATTAAAATTTGAACCTAAAAAAATTAAACAAGTAAATATTCTAATAAAAATAATTGAACAATATTCAGAAATAAAAATTAATGAAAAAGATATAGAAGAATACTCAATATTAAAACCAGAAACCAATTCTCTTTCACCCTCAGAAAAATCATAGGGAGAACGATTTCTTTCAGCCAAACAACAAGAAAATCAACAAAAAAAAAGAGGTAAAGAAAAAAAAATAAATCAAACATTTTTTTGAAAAACTATTAAACTATAAAAATCATAACCATCAACTAAAATAAAAAAACAAATTAAAACAATAGATAATGAAACTTCATATGAAATTGATTGAGAAACTCCACGAATTCTACCTAATAATGAATATATTCTATTAGAAGATCAACCCATAACAATAATAAAATAAATTCTAATTCTAAGAATACATAAAAAAAAAATTAAACCAAAAACAAAATAAATTATATTTATATAAAAAGGAAAAATTAATCATAATAATAAAGAATGGAATAATCCAAATAAAGGAGAAAAAAAAAAAAAAAAAAAATTACAATTTTTAGGAAAAACAACTTCTTTCAAAAATAACTTAAAACCATCTCTAAAAGGTTGAAATAAACCAATAATACCTACCCTATTAGGACCCTTTCGATATTGAATATATCTTAGAACCTTTCGTTCTAACAAAGTAAAGTATCCAACAGATACTAAAACTATTAACAATAAAAAAAAAAAAGTAAATAAATAAATTATTGAATGTAAATTTATTACTTTATTAAAATCTAAAATTAATGCATTAATCTGCCAAATCAATAAATATTTAAATAAAACTTATTGGTCCTTTCGTACTAAAAAAATAAATTAATTTTAAGATAGAAACCAACCTGGCTCACACCGGTTTAAACTCAAATCATGTAAGTAATTAAAAGTCGAACAGACTTAAATATTTAGCCTCTGCACCAAAAATTTTACTTAATTCAACATCGAGGTCGAAAACACTTATATAGATAAGAACTCCTAATAATTATTACGCTGTTATCCCTAAGGTAATTTTATCTTATAATCATTTATATGGATCAATGTTACAATAAATACTGAAAAAAAAAAATAAAGTATAAATTTAATTACCACCCCAATAAAAATTTTACTAATTTTAATATTAAAAAATAATTAATTTTAAAAGAAAAAAATTTAAATTCTATAGGGTCTTATCGTCCCTAAAAAAAACTTTAGATTTTTTACTAAAAAAATAAATTCTTATATTTAAATTAATAAAAAAAGCTTCTCATTTATTCATTCATTCAAGATTCCAATTAAAAATCAAATTATTATGCTACCTTTGTACAGTCAATATACTGCAGCCATTTAAATAATTCATAGAGCAGAAGTTACCTTAAATATTTTCCTTAAAGAAATGTTTTTAATAAACAGTTGAAAGCTATATTTGTCTAGTTAATAAAACTTAATATAAAAAAAATACTAATTAACTCAAAATTTTTTTTAAAAAAAAGTTAAATAAAAAAACTTAGTAAAAAATTAAATAAAAATAAAAATTATTAAATAAAATCAAAATATTACAAACTAAATAGAAAATATTAAACTTAATAAAAATTAAAAAAAAAAAATTTTAACTAATTAATTTGATTATCCAAATTAAAATAAGAATTAAATTTAAAAATATAAATTAAATCTTAAATCAAAAATTTAATTTTATCCAAAGTAACCAGATATATAAATATTCAATTAACTTATAATTATAATAAATTCATAAAAAAAATTTATTCAACAATTAATATAATAAATTTATAAATAATAAAATTTCGGGAATAAAAAATAAATTTATTATTTAAATTACCCTGATACAAAAGGTACTAAAAATTATTCTATAATAATATAAATATCCTTAACAGTTAAAATAAAAAATTATTTAATTTTAGTACTAAAAAAAAAAAAAAAAAAAAAAAAAAAAAAAAAAAAAAAAAAAAAAAATATCAGAAAGAATAAAATTTTCATATTAATGTAAAAAATAAGCTTTAAATAAGCTACATCCTGATTATAATCTAGATTTACTTTCCAGTAAATCTACTTTGTTACGACTTATCCTATATAAAGGAGTGACGGGCGATATGTACATTAATTATAACTTAATTCAAATTAATTAATTAATTAAATTTACTATTAAATCCTAAATATGATCAATTAGATAAAATAATTATTTATAAATAAAATAACACATATAAACCAAAATAAAACTGCACCTTGACCTAAAATTTTTTCTAAAAAAAATAAAGAAAATTTTTATAAAAATACTCTATCAATAGAGATATACAAATAAAAAAATTGGTAAAAATTATCGTGGATTATCAATTAATATACATGTTCCTCTAATAAGGTATTATTAACCGCCAAATTCTTTGATTTTTAAAGAACATAACTAATATTAATCAAGTAAAATTAAGAAATAAATAATAGGGTATCTAATCCTAGTTTAAAAACAAATTTTAAAATAAAATTAAAAGAAATTTAAATAAATATAAATTTCACCTAAATATAAATAAATTTAATCAAATATAAAAAAATCAATAAACCAAAAATCTTAATTTTATTATATTGTTTAACCGCGAATGCTGGCACAATATGATTCTAATATTAATTAAATAAATAAATAATTAAGTATAATAAATAATAAAACTAATTACTGAAAAAAAAAAACATGTAAATTAATTAAATAAATAAAATAAAAGCAAGAATAAAACTTTATTATAATTATATACAAAATAGAATAAATTAAACTTTATTAAAATAAAAATAAATTACTTATAATAAATAATTATTAGGAGTTAATATAATATAAATAAGAGAGTAAAACATTACTATTGTAATATATTATAATTAATATATAATATAAATACATTACTATTGTAATATATTATCATTACTATATAATATAAACATACACTAATATAAATAATATAATATTAGTATTACTAATAATAAATAATTATTAGGAGTTAATATAATATAAATAAGAGAGTAAAACATTACTATTGTAATATATTATAATTAATATATAATATAAATACATTACTATTGTAATATATTATCATTACTATATAATATAAATACATTACTATTGTAATATATTATCATTACTATATAATATAAATATATTACTATTGTAATATATTATCATTACTATATAATATAAATATATTACTATTGTAATATATTATTATTACTATATAATATAAATATATTACTATTGTAATATATTATTATTAATATATATATAATATAAATATATTACTATTGTAATATATTATTATTAATATATATTATAAATATGTTAATATTGTATTATATTATATCCAATTTATTATTTTAACCTAAATTAAATGCTTACTATATATATTAGAAATCCTTTTACCTAACATAAATGCTTACATATATATATACTCCTTTCCAACCCCCAGGCATACGGACTGCTCAGATAAATTTTTTTATAAAAAATGAACTTTTCCAAAAAAAAAAAAAATATAAAGAAAAAACTATCATTAATGAATTAAAATTTTAAGAATTTTTTTTTTCAACTTTTCGATAAAATTACTATTAAAAAAAAAAATACAAGGAAAATTTAATAATCAAGCTTTTTAACAACTTTATTCTACTAACAAACAAAATAGAACAAAATA